TATGCCTATCGATATAGAAGAGTATCGAATATTCGAGTTTCACAGAGAGACGGACTATATAAAACCAAGCGCGGATAGCAAATATCGCGATTTGGGCATTTTGGATTTATCTGTTCAAAAAAAACCGATCTTGAGGCCTGGATCAAGGACGATTTCAACAATTTCAACAATAATAAAAATGCTAAGACCGGAACTAATAATTATCAATTAATTGATAGAAAAAGTTTTTTTTATCCTAAGATTTGTCAAGATCAAAACCTCAATTATATTGCGTTTTCGGAATCTAAATCGAAACCGATGGTTTTAAATTCACACAAAGCAAAACACAACTTTTGGTGGGATTGGATGGAAATGAATGAAGATACTCCTATATCGAATCTGGAACCTTGGTTCTTCCCACAATTGGTACTATTTTTTAATGCATATAAACCTAAGTCGTGGTTTATACCAAGCAAATTGCTTTTGTTGACTTTTACTTTTTATAGAAACAAAAGGGGATCTTATAGAAAAACGAAATATAAAAATCTTAAAAAGAGAAAGAAAGAGGAAGAAAAAACGAAAAAGGAAAAACCACTAGCGGGGGACGCTACGTTTTTTTCCTTCATGCGTAGGTCAAGAAATTCTATAAAGGAAACCGAATACGATAAATATACTCGAAAATTTCTTAGAGAAAGTTTAAATGATGTACCAACCCCCCCAAAATTTGCTGATAAGTACAGGTACAAGATAGGCCGAGAGAACTTGAAAAGGAAAGAGATCCTGCAAGAGTTGTTCTTTTTTCAAAGGCACCCAACTGTTCTCGAGGAATACGTAGGGCTAAGAACTATGTTCGCATATAATACGCTGTTTAAGCTGAAAGATCCACTGGACTTTTTTTCATACGCTATTGAAAGGAAAAAAATCAATGTGAAGGGACTAACGCGACTGCAGAGCGAGGTTATTAAAATCTGGAGTAAGCGGGGGCTGATGTGTGTCGAACCCCTTCGTCTGTCTGTAACAAATAATAGCCAGTTTATTATGTATCAAATCATAGCTAGTTAATTACTTCATAGGAGTAAGCGGCAAACTAATGAAAGATACCAAGAGAAACCATATTATTCCGATGACTCGAATGATTTGTATTATTTGAAGAAGATAATTAAATGCCGTTATCGAAGACAAACTGGGAATCTCTACATCAATCATTATGATTTGCTTATTCCTGAAAATTTTTTATCGTCTAGACGTCGTAGAGAATTGAGAATTCGAAATTGTTTCTATTTAAAAACTGGGCTGGGTATAGTGTGGATAGAAATCGAATATTTAGCAATGAGAGCAAGGGAGAGTGGTCAATATAGAGATCAAGTCCTAAAATGCAAATTTTTTCTTTGGCCTAATTATCGATTCGAAAATTTAGCTTATATGAATCGCTATTGGTTTGATACTAATAATGGCAGTCGGTTCAGTATGGTTAGGATATACATGTAACCACGATTGAAAATTAGTTGATGATACATTTTTCCTATATATCCTGTACCATATCTGGTATCTGAAAGCAAACAGATGTACATATGACTTGTCTTACATCTGATTCTAATATAGGAGACTAATCCAATGACGTATCAATTAGATCTAAAAATGAATCAAGAAAATCTTCTTCATTTTCGATTCCAATTTTTAGCTTTTGAAAATGAAAAAATGGACTATTCTTTTGTATCCCTATCCGAATCCAATTTTCAATTGGATTGATTAATTTTATCACATAAAATTAGGATTCCACTAGAATCGGCAGTATTCAATCCGATCTGATAGTATGGTAGAAAGAAATATATGAATCGTTTTTTCTACCATACTCTCTATTAGTATAGTATTATTAGAAAATATTCTATTATTATTCTAAAAGATTCCAAAATTTGTGTATACCAAATAAAAATAACTGGCATCTTAATTTGGAATCGTGTGGCAATTACTTTGACGTTAAAATCATGACATAATCATCCGGTTAAGATCGATCTAAACCATCGTATTATGTATACGATTCAACATGTTATGGATAAAATTCGCAAAAAGCCTATTCCTTCTGGTCCTGGGGATTCTGTGCTTGAAAAAAACCAGGGTCATCTCGTTCAAATCATTGATCCGGTACTAGATGTAGCCTTTCCGGCGGACAAGATGCCTAAGGTTTATAACGTTCTGTTAGTTCAAGGTCGAGATACTGTCGGTCAACCAATTAATGTGCGTTGTGAAGTACTGGCATTACTAGGAGACAATCGAGTTCTAGCTATACCTAGAGCTAGATTGTCTTCATATCGTCGTCTAATGATAGGAATGAAAGTATTTGACACGGGAGCTCCTCTATATACTGAGCAGCAGATAGAAGAGGCTATTGAAAAAGAAATGAAAATGACAGTAGTACAGCTTAAACCCCCTTATTTCGGTTTCGATGACAGCGTATTCATCAAGCCGTCGTCGTGTGTAGCGAGTAAAGCAATAAGGTTTCTGTTAGTGCTATACTTTGTCG